TGAGTTCTTAAGAATTAGAATATTTTTTCGTCTAAATGGCAAAAACCCATTCCATTTTTCTGATGATGTTTTTGAAAAATGAAGTTCATTGATCCATCCGCCCGTTGCTCGATAGTTTCTATCGATACTTTCAAAGTTAGAAGAAAGAAGAAATTACTCGATTTCCTAGATGACATACTATCCTCAAATAAGAATAAAACCTTAGTATTTTTTTTGTATCTCATCAAAAATGGAAATTTTTTAAATTTATTGAAGAAGTTCTATTTACTCAATAAACCTCCCTCTCTTTTGTTTGCCCACTATTATATTTTTAAATTTATAATATAAAATTATATATATTATATAATATATCTAAAAAAGTCCTGATATTATCTTGAAAAATTCAAAACTTAGACTAGTAATCTTTGACGAACAGGATAAATAATCTTTTTTTTCTTTCGACACAAGAAAGAGATGTGGAAAATTCCTTTTCTTGTGTCGAATACTAGGAAGATGAATAATCGTCCCTATAATTTTGTGTTCCACGCATTTATCCGTTCTATTCCCCGCTTACTTATGTCTAGTATCTAGTTTAATTTCATTCAATTAGAATAGAAAACACTATTAATGAATTTTATGACATTGAAATGTGATAATAGTAACATAATAATACCACCCCAATTTGGATTCAAAAAAAGTAAAAAGTCTTCTTCACAATCTACATACTATGACTAGGAATGCGGTACAAGGAATTCCCGACATCTCGTAGAAAACGAGTATAAAAAAGCAAAAGGCTTTTCATAATGTCCATTTTTTATCATAAAGAGTCGTCAAAAAAAATTTTTGTTCTTTTTACGTTATGAGCTCAATGGCGATAAATCCGCGAGTCTAGAAATTCATTTCTGACAATTGAACCTTCTCGAACTGTTTCTTTTTAAGAACCAAAAAGATTTGTGCCAAAATAACAGATGCCAAGAAGAACAAAAGGCCTTGGACACGTAAGGGATCTTGAAGTACTATTTCTGCATCTCCCTGACCAAATCCGCCCACATTAGGATTACTCGTCAACGGTTGATCCAATTTGATAGATTCGCCTTCTGAAACAAGAAGTTCTGGCCCTGGAGGGATAATATCAACCACTTGACGTCCATCCGATGCATCCGCTATGGTTATTTCGTAACCCCCTTTTTCTTTTCGTATTATTTTACCTACTATACCTGCTGATGTAGCATTATAAACTGTATTGTTACTTTTGCTCCCGTCGGGATAAATCTGACCCCTTCCCCTGTTTCCGCCTACGTATATAGGATATTTTAAGAAGTGAACCTCTTTCGTAGTAGCGGGGTCCGGGGAAAGGATAGGAAAGGTGATTTCACTATATTTCTGACCAGGAACGGGGCCTATCACAAGAATATTTTTTTTATTGGGGCGATAGCTCTGAAAAGACAGATTGCCTATCTTTTCTTTCATCTCGGGGGAAATCCGATCGGCAGGAGCTAATTCAAAACCCTCTGGTAAAATAAGAACAGCCCCTACATTCAAAGCACCCTTTTTACCATTAGCAAGAACCTGTTTTAGTTGCATATCATAAGGGATTCGAACAACTGCTTCAAATACAGTATCTGGAAGTACCGTTTGTGGAACTTCAATATCCACGGGCTTATTAGCTAAATGGCAATTGGCACATACAATACGACCAGTCGCTTCTCGTGGATTTTCATAACCTTGCTGCGCAAAAATGGGATATGCACTTGAAATGGATGGCCGAGTTATGATATATATCATGAGCGATACGGAAATGGATCGATTAATTTGTTCCTTTATCCAAGAAAAAGTCTTTCTAGTTTGCATGGTCCAACCATTGAGCCCAAAAATGTCTACAATAAATTTGGTAGGTCGCTAACCTAGTTCCCTATCCGCAATTCTGCTATTTACTGGAATAATTTGACTGGAATAAATAATATTTAATATATAGAATAAATCTTTGGGATGGGTAGAAATAGAAAGAGTAAGTATGATTTTACATGCTTTGCTTCTGTACAACTACAAAGTAAGAAACGTTAGAATTGAATTGGATTAATATCCGTAGATCCTTTTTTAATCATTCATTGAATGATAAATCACTACAAGTGACGGAGAAACACGATTTAAATAACGAAAAATCCAAAATTTAAATAGAGTATCTAGAATGACTGGAAAAGTAGAAACAAGACCAGATATAATTTGATCATTATGAGCAAATCCAAAATCTTTGTAGACAAAGCCAATCATTAGTTCCCAACCATGGGGCGAATGGAATCCGATACATAAATCTGTTAATAAAAGAATCGAAAAAGCTTTTATTGTGTCACTTAAGTTATATAGGAATTCCTGAGCCCAAGAGTTAAGAATAACAAGTTCTTCATTACCCAAAATAGAATAACCGCTTAGAATAACGAAACATATTATATTTGTCGAGAAGTGCAAAATCGTATGAATATGATCCTCATTGTGTATCTTGATTAATTGGAGCGTTTCTTTGTGGATTCCTATACGAAGGTTTTGTAGATGTGTCTCCGAGTATTCCTTGATCATTTCCTCCAAAAGAAGGATTTCTTCCAATTCTATGAAATTTTTTATAATATTCTTTTCTTGAATATCATTCAAAAAAATTTCAGATTGCCTAGTATTCCACCAATAAGTAACCCAAGATTCCAGACTTTTATTAAATGAGAGAGAAATCCACCAGGGCAAAAATACTATAGATGCAAGATATAAAAGAGGGGTGAATGCTTTCTTTTTTGACATTTTTTCATTTCATCTATTAATTTTTAATTTTAATGAACCGACCTCATTAGTTGACTCTACGCCATCCAATATTTCTCTCATGCATGAGTTCTATTACAAAGTATCGAACTTATTAATTATTAATCTATAATCTATTCACTTTTTTTTATTTGTGATTTCGGAGTTAGTCTTTGAATGTAGAAAGAATACAGAAATAGATTAAGAATCCACTTAGAATTCAAAGAATTAACAAAAAAATATTATATTGTTTCCAGATATAGTAATTGGTTAAATTCGAAGCAAGTATCCCCCTTTCGACGAATCGATGACTGCCTGAAAGAACCGCTTTATTTAAGTAATGAATATTCTTTTCTACCATTATATCAAAATATCTTATATTTTGATTTTTAAAAATTTTCACTGACTACTCAGAGTCCGGAATAAAAAAATTTATGTATTTCGAAATGCTTTGATATAAAATAGAAAGGATGAATCCATTTTTTCGATTTGTTACTTATTTTTTTGTTATTGAATTAAGTTGTGTAGATTTCCATACACATAAAAGACCACAAAAATAGTTTTGTTTTGTGGTTGTTACGTTACGTATACGTCTTCTTTGACTAGAATGAGCGTTATGAAGAAACTTCAGTTAAGTTATGGTATAGAAAAGGGGGATTCTTTAGTTTTTCCTTCCTGCTGAGAAAGCATTCATTCTCTCAGCTCATTTCTCAAAATACTTCAATCGGTACACGCAAGAAATAGGCCAATTCGGCAGCTTTTTGTTCGATTTCCCGTGGAGTAACATTCTCATCAGTACGAGTCAAGGGAATGGCCCCCTGGCCTCTGATATCCATATAAAGTACACGGCGAGCATAAATACCCTCTTTAACTTCTATTCTGACGGACTGAATATCCTTTATAAGGAATCGGAGGAAGATGCGACGATTTTTTCCAGGGAATCCCCAACGAAAAATACATACCATTCCTTCTTTTCTATCGAATCGATCATAACCACCCCCTACATTCCACGAAATTGTGCACCACAAATAGGAGCTAATAAAGAGACCCGCGATCCCATAGAAAGACATCACAATCCCTTGTGGAAAAAAAAGGATTTGCTGAGACGGAAATAAAGATATCAAGTTTCTCCCAAGATAACTGGAAGTTCCAACCAATAAGAATCCTAATGAACCTAAAAAAAGGATAATGGCCCAGCATAAATTACTTGTTTTTCGCGACCCCGTTATAGGTTGTATCCATATATGTTCTGATCGACAACTCATACTTGATCCGGTTTCGTTTTATTGGAATTGAGAAAATACCCTAGACTTTACTCTTTTTGTTTCCGAAGTAACTCTCATCAACTAGTACTTAGTTTGATGTAAACCTTTAAGAGTAATTTATCAAGTTGGTTAGATCTAAAATAAAAACATACCCTTCGTATGATCCCATCGATATATATATAGATATAGATGTACCGATTTTACAGTTCAGCCATCCGGCGATCCTGAGATTTTTTCAAATAGATATAATTCCTTTACCCCATATCATCTTTCTACAGGTCAAAGAGCTCCTTTCGACGGAAGCGCCGCATGTTATACCTTCTTACAATAAATAGGTATCTGCGTTATGATACAAGTCTTAGTTTTGAAAAAAAAATGGATGAGAGTTGGGCCCATCAGATCTAAACAGTCTTATTTTTTTGAACATGAAGAAATAAAGAAGCCATTGCCATTGCCGGAAATACTAAGCCTACTAAAGGCACCAAAACAGAGGGAAAGTCGAAAGTTGTCATATAAAGGATACCTCAATTTACTATTTGTACCTGTTATTATTTATAAAGATATCTTATCTTATTAAAAATTAAATAATTATAATTAATAATATATTAGAATTCAAAGTTTAATTAGTATAAATCTAAGTATCTAAGTATATATATAAGTGAGTATAGAAGGTACAAAATTTGGATTCTATATACATACGTAAGACGTAGAACAAAAATTTTTTATTTTCCTATAATTTGACGAAAAAAAGAATTCACTTTTTTTCTTGTTGATAGAGGCCTCTTAACTGAATTAGTAATCAAGAATATAGATAAAAAAGAGTTATCCCCTACTTTTGATTCTTTTTACAATTTAGATTTTATGTCAACAAAGAAACCCCATTCATATTCGTTTTACTTGGATTCTGATAAACTAACTACTTGTTTGCTACAAATAAAAAAGGAACTTAATGCTCTATTGAATTTTTATTCA